AATCAAATAAGGTTTTCATATTATTATTATCCATGATATGATAAATAAATACGATATAGAGCAAGAAAAGAAGGAAATAAAAAAACAAAGTATAGAAAAGATATCCAAAATTATATAGAAATCACTATCCTACCCTTAGTTTTTATTTCCTTAATTTAATTGAATTTGTTTTGATTAGAGCAAAGTTCCTTAAAAACCTCTGCCTTTTTTAAAATATCCTGAACAGTTCCTGTAGGCTGAGCGCCTTTTTCAAGGAAATAGAGAATTGCGGGAACGTTTAAATAAGTTTGATTCTTGATCGGATCATAAAAACCTACTTTCCGAAGATCTCTTCCTTCTCTTCGGGATCGAACATCAATTGCAACGATTCGATAGACGGCTCATCGGGATAGATGTAGATGAAACCCCCCCCCTAGAACCGTATAGGAAGTTTTCTCCTCGTACGGCTCGAGAAAAAATGATTCGAAGTTTTGTCTATGGATAAAATTAGAATAAATAGGAAAGGAATCCATAAAATATAAAATAAATTATTCTATAATTAAACTCATAGTCTTTTTTATTTCGCTTCCTTCCTGAAAAAAAATCATTTGTACTCATAACTCAAGTTCAATAATTCAAAAATTTTAAAAATTTTTCTTTAATTTTGAATATATTTTTTTTATTGAGTGGTCTTTAACCCACCCTTTTTGTCTCGTTTAAAATATATTTGGATTCTTTATTCGGATCCGTGAGACAATTAAAGTGGTGTTTCCTTGTTCTGGGATCCTTTATCTTTGTTTTAAATCATTGGGTTTAGACATTACTTCGGTGCTTCTTAATCCTTTCAAAATGGTAGCAACATACCCCTTTTGTGATTTCTTTCTATCAAAGAATCATACCAACGGTTGATTCGTGCGTGATACACTGTGGATTGAAAAAGGTTTAGCCGTTCCAACAATTTGTTTTTTCAAATTTCCTCGAATCGGATCCTTTTGATTTCTATTATAGAAGATATACTTACGAAGTTGTTCCAATTTATTAATTGGCATTAACCCTAGATCGTTGCCCCTGAGAAATTAATCAATACTTTCTACTCGAGCTCCATCATGAACTATTTACATTACAACCCAATAAAAAAAAGAAGAGTTATAGTAGAATAGAACAAATGACGTCGAGTCAAGAGCACCTTCATTCCTAATATAAAATGGTGGATAAGAATCCACACGGGATCGTGTCCTTCAAGTCGCACGTTGCTTTCTACCACATCGTTTTAAACGAAGTTTTACCATAACATTCCTCGAATTTGGAACCAGTGTGGAATTGATTCAATTATGGAATCATGAATAGTCATTGGTTCAATCAGTACAGAGACAGAGTCATTTATATTTCTTATTTTCTACATAGATAATAAATATTTTTCTTCAGAAAAATTAGCAAGACCTCGGCTTTTTTTGTATGAATGGAACATTCTTTTTTATTTTTATGAACATTTTTCTATCAATATATCTCGCAAAAAAATATCTAATATCTAACAGAAATATACAGAAATCAAATCAAAATATAGAAATAACATAACTAATAGAAATATAGAAAAGAAATAATTTACATAACTAGCATCACACGAATAAGGAAATTCTATTTGACTCTGCTTCTTCAAGTGACTCAATAAGATAGACTGACCCATTTTCAACTTTCCAAAGATGGAACCTATAAGGAATGATTACAAATTATAAATCTTGATACTTGATATTTGAAAAAGTTTCCTACTTCTACATCATTATTTGAGTAAAGTTTTCTAGTAAAGACTCCATTTTTTTATTTGATTATCATCATCCTAACAAAGAGAAATCTTGGCTTTTTTTTTTTCGAATGGAATTGTCAATGATGTAAAGTAAATAAGCTAAATTGAACAAAAAAAGAAATATCATTGTTAAATATTTCAATTTTAATATTTTAGGGATGCAATTTCTTTTTCACAAAAATAAAAAGACTATTGTCACTGAAATAGGATAACAATACATACCTATAGGCTAAGAACTTCCTCGTTTTATATGTATTTTCTTTTCATATTTTGTTTAACCTGAGGTTAAGTAATCTTTATGCAACTATGATCTATGCCCCATCTTATCTTTATCTGGGTCACAAAAGGATTTTGAACTCGATTTAGTTCAGTTTGTGAAAAAATCAGATAAAATAAAAGAGGAATAATATTCTATTCCAATATTAGACCTTGAAACAGAACCTTGTTGAACAAAAATTGAACAAAAAAGAAGTATTAGGATACAATGGATATGCTCTGGGACGGAAGGATTCGAACCTCCGAATAGCGGGACCAAAACCCGTTGCCTTACCGCTTGGCTACGCCCCATTTCCTTTTGTTATTGCACACTAATAATAATAAAGAATAATATTGGTATTAAGTGTTCGTCAATTCCAGTCCAAATATCTAGAGAAAATCTTTATTCTTTATAGAATCTATTATAGATTCGTGTTAGGATTTTGGGATGTGTATATCTATAATTCAACTGGATTTATTGATCATTACATATAATTCAATTAAGATATTGTATGAAAGTATGATTTCTTCTATTCTCCTTTGAGAATTGGAGGATTTTTGATTGAGCGGAAAAAGAAGGATTTTTTTGTCTACCCTAGTTTCTTCATTTTTCCTTATATCAATAACTCAATCAAAATGCAATTATCTCGACGAAAAAAATGTCTGTTATGCTTAATATCTTTAGTTTGATCTGTCTTAATTCTGCCCTTTATCCGAGTAGTCTTTTCTTCGCCAAATTGCCCGAAGCCTATGCTTTTTTGAATCCAATCGTAGATGTTATGCCAGTCATACCTCTGTTCTTTTTTCTTTTAGCCTTTGTTTGGCAAGCTGCTGTAAGTTTTCGATAAGATCTTTAACACTATCCTAGAAAATTCATTATCATTATTTATTCGAGAAAAATTATAACAATTGATGATGATAAGATCAAATAAGTCTGACAGTATGAACCTTCAATTCAAACATTGAAATTTTGAATAGCCGCGATAAATCGGGCTCGTCCCATTTCCCAATTTTAATCCTTTTTCCGGCGAAGTACCCTATTAGATTAGGGTCCCTTGCAATATCTAATTGTGGGTATGAAAGTTATTTGTGGTAATCAAAGACTCTTATTACAAATTTCAACTTCATTTGAATTTCTGAACATTTTTTCTATTTCTAGAATTCATTTCTTGGTGTCAAAATAGGATATGTGATATAAAAATGGAGGATCTATTATCTTTTCTCGTTTTTCTTTTTCAAAAAATGATCTTGGAGGTTGTATAATGCTTACTCTCAAACTTTTCGTTTACACAGTAGTAATATTCTTTGTTTCTCTCTTCATCTTTGGATTCCTATCCAATGATCCAGGACGTAATCCTGGACGTGAAGAATAAAATAAAAATTTTGTTTTTCTTGCTTGATTTTACAATTTTCTTAAGATTTTATTTTAGCTATTCCACACATTTAACTAGGAAAAAAATAAATAAAGGGTTTGCAAAATTTTAAAGAAAAAAAGAAAAAGTCATCAACGGAAACGGAAAGAGAGGGATTCGAACCCTCGGTACGAATAACTCGTACAACGGATTAGCAATCCGCCGCTTTCGTCCACTCAGCCATCTCTCCCAATCGAAAAAGATAATTACTATGTTACAGTACACATCAAGTAAGGATTAAAGAAAGTTTTTCTTTCACATTCTTTATCGTTATTATAGAATTAGAAATTCCATTTAGATGCTCGAAAGATCCAAATAGAAAGATAAATAAAGAAGACCTTCTTGCTTTTATTTTGTTCGAAGTGCCTTTTGGGCCTGGCCCGGTCAATACCCAGCCGGGCCTTTTTTTCTTCCAACGAATTCCCTTTATTTTTTATTTATAGGCAACATACTCTAAATAGCCAATTTGGTATCTGTATAACAATTTCCGTTCTGGGGTTTACATATACTTATAATTTTTGTTATAATGGAAATTGAGATTGAGAAGGATTTTTGATTCAAAAGAATCAATCAATTAGGTATGTATCAATTTGTATTTTCTTATGTCATTTGGCAAACCAAATTTTAGATTCAAATCCAAGAATCATTCACGAATTGTCAGTCAAGGAATAGTTAATGGTTCCTTTTTGTCATAAATTTTCACTTTTTTGAGTGAAAATCTACATTTGATTTTTCAATAGAAAAGTCCGTGGAAGTTTTTCGGCATTGTGTGTTTTGAGATACTATACAATCAATCGAAGGCGTAGATCAAATACAATCAAAAGGGGAATAAAAGGTTTCTTTTCTAATTTTTATAAATTTATAAAAAGGATTAAAAAAGGGATGCAATATGCAAGTACAATAAACTAAAAAAAAAGGGGGGGAATTTTTTCTCCTATTGTGTATCGTTTTGGCGGCATGGCCGAGTGGTAAGGCGGGGGACTGCAAATCCTTTTTCCCCAGTTCAAATCCGGGTGCCGCCTCATCAACAAACGAATTGAAATCTCTTATTCTGTTGTACTGTTTTATTCTGTTTGGGGAATAGCAAAGCAATTGATCTATGATATAGCAATTGATCTAGGATCTATTTTTACTTTCAAGGGCACGAAAAAAAAAGGAAAGGGCCCTCGTATTTTATTAATAGATTCCATTACTAACATTCCTTTGTAATGTCATTGTGTATTTTACTTGTGTTTATTCTTTCCCGATTAGAAATCAAATAGGAATTTTTGAAATGGATTTTTTTTCGTTCATCAATAGTGTTCCGCCAGAATCCTTTTTTGACTCTGGACCATAAATTCTACTATTATTAGTGAGCAATAATGGAATAATTCTATCATAGAGATAAGGGACATAATTCACATGGATATAGTAAGTCTCGCTTGGGCTGCTTTAATGGTAGTCTTTACATTTTCCCTTTCACTTGTAGTATGGGGAAGAAGTGGACTTTAGAAGCACTCCTACTTTAGTTGAGGAATGAAACTGTAAAGAGTAAAACAATTATTTGAGATTCATCGGAATAAATAGATATATCAAAGAAATAGAATTGGGTCCTACGAAAATTTTATATATGGATTAATAATAATAATACAATAATAACTACATATATTAAAGATAGAAGCTAATATAGTATACCAAGTTATTATAAAGTCAAGTATAACTTTATATACTACTATAACACTAATAGAGAGTATGGTAAGTAAGAAATTTATTTCTTACTTACCATACTCTCGGATCTCATAGAATACCGCCGACTATAGCCCGTGGATTTCATTTAAGACGCAAAAATAGAATACTTTTCTTTTGATTTCTTCAACTATTGATAATAATTCAGAAGTCAAGTTTCATTTAAAGTAATTAATTATTTTGACTTTCTGTTTTTACGTAAATGATAAGTAGAAAAGCAGTAGGAACTAAAATGAACAGTGCAGTAGCAATAAATGCAAGAATATTTACTTCCATAATCTCATCGTTTTTTTATTTCACAATAACTCGGGATTTAATCCCATAGAGATGATAAATTTTTCGCCTGTCAATTCAATGAATACATTAACTATCGATGATTTTGAATCGGATCAATATCGTCAATAACAATATCTGAGCTATTAAATTAATTCGTCGTCGAGAATTGAATAGTATAACATACGAAGATCCTTTATCCATATCGAATCCAAGATTGGATTCCCGGACCAATAAAAAATTCTTTTATTTATTTTCTGTTCTTTCTTTTCTATAACCTACCTTAGGTCTTCCTTGTAGAACCATCAACTGAAGTATCATCTAACCACCTGTCTGTTTCCATTAACTACAAAACCCCAACAAACAATACAAGCGAAGTGGAAAAAGAGAGGAATTAGGTTCTAAATTTTAATGATCCAAATTTCTTTGGAAGAAAAAGAAGTATGAGAAATATGAGTCGCGGGAGAAAAGATGGAATATTTTATCAACTTCACTATTTTAGTTCTTTTAATTTTAGTTTAGGGTTTGTTCTTTCTTCGATAGAATCCTGAAAAAATTTGGATTGGATACGTCGGGACTGACGGGGCTCGAACCCGCAACGTCCGCCTTGACAGGGCGGTGCTCTAGCCTATTGAACTACAATCCCAGGGAAATAAGAAGAGATCTTGCAGAAAATTTGGATTCTTTTTTATTCTCTTGTATCAGGTCAGGTATTTCTTAAGGGTTCTATCAAGTAGATTGGCGAATTGTTGGGCCGAGCTGGATTTGAACCAGCGTAGACATCTTGTCAACGAATTTACAGTCCGTCCCCTTTAACCACTCGGGCATCGACCCAGCGTCTAATTTATTTTAGACGTTCCATAAGCCACTTCCTTTCGTTTCCCAGGCAGACTTTACAAATATATATCACTTGATATAAAATAGAAAGTCCCACTAAGTAGACTAATAGAAGGACTTGACAAATAGAGATCACTTGATAGGAAATCCCGCTCCTATAGTCTTGAGTCTTGTATACCCCCAGAGGGACTTGAACCCTCGTTTTCTCCGTGAAAGAGAGATGTCTTAACCACTGGACCATAGGGGCGGCCCTGTGGCCATCATATAATAACTCAATAACTTAATATAACTCAGGCTGAGAGCCACCAAAAGGAGACACATAAGATATAACCCAAACGAAGACGCATAGGATATAAACAAACGGAAAAACTCGTTAAATATTCGGGGGTTTAATGGGAATCAAACTTTACCATTAACGTTACAACCTTGAAACTTGATTTCATTGGTCTTTTTCCTCTTTATATCTCTCAGTGACAAAGGGTTATACCTTGGACCAAGATCTACCACTCTGCAGTAGATTCAAGGTGGTTTACCTAAATATGATTTTTTTTTGTCAGTCAAATCAAATTATATTGAGCCCTAAGTCATACTGTCAATTGACGACACGACAGGACAGCACAAGAGGGCAATAAACGAGACGAGAACGCGCCGATATAGATTATATCTCCGCGTTCATTAATACAACATTCATAAAGTTTTATGGTATTAAATATTCAAGTAGAAGTAGATTCAATATTCAAGTAGATTAGAATTCAAAATATTCAAGTAGATTAGAATATCAATACCGTTATACATTATAATATAAGAAACTGAATCAGTTTTGATATTCTAAAAAAATCCCAAAGCATAGTAAGCCCAAGTGGGAGAATTCCGTTTGTAAGACTGTTTTAGAAATTCCGTTCCGGTTGCATCTCTTAATTGCATCTCTTAAAAATGACAATTTAAGTTCAGTATAAATTTTTATTCCACTCATAGATTCCAGTCAAAGATTCATAGAATCGAAATTCCATCATTGCTAGATATAGGATAGTATTTGATGGATAATGCGCCAGCCAAAATGGTATTTCTTTTTTTTTTTTTGAGAGAATTCAATATGGATGAATATAAATAACTGACAATTTCAAAATAATCCGGGATAGACGCAATGTCCACAATACCTGGATTTAATCAGATACAATTTGAAGGATTTTGTAGGTTCATTGATCAGGGTTTGACAGAAGAACTTTCTAAGTTTCCAAAAATAGAAGATACAAATCAAGAAATTGACTTTGAATTATTTTTGGAAAGATATAAATTGGTAGAACCCCTGATAAAGGAAAGAGATGCTGTGTATGAATCACTCACATATTCTTCTGAATTATATGTATCCGCGAGACTCATTTGGAAAAACGATAGACGTAGGTATATCCAAGAACAAACAATTTTGATAGGAAAGATCCCTCTAATGACTTCTTTGGGAGCTTTTATAGTAAATGGAATATATAGAATTGTGATCAATCAAATATTGCAAAGTCCCGGTATTTATTACCAGTCAGAATTGAATGATAATGGAATTTCAATCTATACCGGGACCATAATATCAGATTGGGGAGGAAGATTAGAATTAGAGATTGATAGAAAAGCAAGGATATGGGTTCGTGTGAGTAGGCAACAAAAACTATCTATTCTAGTTCTATTATCAGCTATGGGGTTGAATATAAGAGAAATTCTAGAGAATGTTTGCTATCCGGAACTCTTTTTGTCTTTTCTGAATGATAAAAAAAAAATTGGGTCAAAAGAAAATGCTATTTTGGAGTTTTATCAACAATTTGCTTGTGTAGAGGGCGATCCGGTATTTTCTGAATCCTTATCTAAGGATTTACAAAAAAAATTCTTTCAACAAAGATGTGAATTGGGAGGGATTGGTCGACGAAATATGAATCGGAGACTGAACCTTGATATACCCCAGAACAATACATTTTTGTTACCACGAGATATATTGGCAGCCGCGGATCGTTTGATTCGAATAAAATTTGGAATGGGTACACTTGACGATATGAATCATTTGCAAAATAAACGTATTCGTTCTGTAGCAGATCTTTTACAAGAGCAATTTGGATTGGCCTTGGTTCGTTTAGAAAATATGGCTCGAGGAAATATATATGCAGCACTTAAGCATAACTGGACACCAACTCCTCAGAACTTGGTAAATTCAACTCCATTAACAGATACTTATAAAGTTTTTTTCCGTTTACACCCATTATCTCAAGTTTTGGATCGAACTAATCCATTGACACAAATAGTTCATGGAAGAAAATTGAGTTATTTGGGACCGGGGGGATTGACTGCGCGAACTGCTACTTTTCCAATACGAGATATTCATCCTAGTCACTATGGGCGTATTTGCCCAATTGACACATCTGAAGGAATAAATGTTGGACTTATTGGATCCTTAGCAATTCATGCGAGAATCGGTCGTTGGGGGTCTCTAGAAACTCCGTTTTATAAAATTTCTGAGAGATCAAAAGGGTCGCGGATGCTTTATTTATCACCAGGTAGAGATGAATACTATATGGTAGCGGCAGGAAATTCTTTGGCGTTGAATCAGGGTATTCAGGAACAACAAGTTGTTCCAGCTCGATATCGTCAAGAATTCCTGACTATTGCATGGGAACAGGTTCATCTTCGAAGTATTTTTTCCTTCCAATATTTTTCTATTGGGGCTTCCCTCATTCCTTTTATCGAGCATAATGATGCGAATCGGGCTTTAATGAGTTCTAACATGCAACGTCAAGCAGTCCCTCTTTCTCAGTCCGAGAAGTGCATTGTTGGAACTGGATTGGAAGGCCAGGCGGCTCTAGATTCAGGGGCTCTTGCTATAGCCGAACACGAGGGAAAGATTCTTTATACCGATACTGAAAAGATCCTTTTATCAGGTAATGGGGATACTCTAAGGATTCCATTAGTTATGTATCAACGTTCCAACAAAAATACTTGTATGCATCAAAAACCCCAGGTTCCGCGGGGTAAATGCATTAAAAAGGGACAAATTTTAGCCTATGGTGCTGCTACAGTTGGTGGCGAACTTGCTTTGGGTAAAAACGTATTAGTAGCTTATATGCCATGGGAAGGTTACAATTTTGAAGATGCAGTACTTATTAGCGAGCGCTTAGTATATGAAGATATTTATACTTCTTTTCACATACGTAAATATGAAATTCAGATTAACCAAGGCCCCGAAAGGGTCACTAATGAAATACCGCATTTAGAAGTCCATTTACTCCGAAATTTAGACAAAAATGGAATTGTAATGTTGGGATCTTGGGTGGAAACAGGTGATATTTTAGTAGGTAAATTAACACCCCAAATGGTGAAAGAATCATCGTATGCTCCGGAAGATAGATTGTTACGAACCATACTTGGCATGCGGGTATATACTTCAAAAGAAACTTGTCTAAAACTACCTATAGGTGGTAGGGGTCGAGTTATTGATGTGAGATGGGTCCAGAGTTCTAAAACAGATGAGACAGAGAAAACAGAAAGTATTCGTGTATATATTTTACAGAAACGTGAAATCAAAGTAGGCGATAAAGTAGCTGGAAGACATGGAAATAAGGGTATCATTTCAAAAATTTTGCCTAGACAAGATATGCCTTATTTGCAAGATGGAAGACCTGTTGATATGGTCTTCAACCCATTAGGAGTACCTTCACGAATGAATGTAGGACAAATATTTGAATCTTCACTCGGGTTAGCGGGGGATTTGCTAGACAGACATTATCGAATAGCGCCTTTTGATGAGAGATATGAACAAGAAGCTTCGAGAAAACTGGTGTTTTCTGAATTATATGAAGCCAGTAAGCAAACAGCGAATCCGTGGATATTTGAACCCGAGTCTCCAGGAAAAAGCAGAATATTTGATGGAAGAACGGGGGATCCTTTTGAACAACCTGTTATAATAGGAAAGCCCTATATCTTGAAATTAATTCATCAAGTTGATGATAAAATCCATGGGCGTTCCAGTGGGCGTTATTCACGTCTTACACAACAACCCCTTAAAGGAAGGGCCAAGAAAGGCGGACAACGGGTAGGAGAAATGGAGGTTTGGGCTTTAGAGGGGTTTGGCGTTGCTTATATTTTACAAGAGATGCTTACTTATAAATCTGATCATATTAGAGCTCGCCAGGAAGTACTTGGTACTATAATCTTTGGAGGAAGAATACCGACTCCTGAGGATGCTCCAGAATCTTTTCGGTTGTTCGTTCGAGAACTACGATCTTTAGCTCTGGAACTGAATCATTTTCTTGTATCTGAGAAGACTTTCCAGCTTAATAGGAAGGAAGCTTAATCGAAATGAAGCAGAAGTTTTCTTCTATGATCGATCGATATACCCATCAACAACTCCGAATTGGATTAGTTTCTCCTCAACAAATAAGTACTTGGTCCAAAAAAATCCTGCCTAATGGCGAGATAGTTGGAGAGGTGACAAAACCTTATACCTTTCATTACAAAACAAATAAACCAGAAAAAGATGGATTATTTTGTGAAAGAATTTTTGGACCTATCAAAAGTGGCATTTGTGCTTGTGGAAATTATCGAGTAATCGGAGATGAAAAGGAAGACCCGCAATATTGTGAACAATGCGGGGTCGAGTTTGTTGATTCTCGGATACGAAGATATCAAATGGGCTACATCAAACTCGCATACCCGGTAATGCATGTGTGGTATTTGAAACGTCTTCCTAGTTATATTGTGAATCTTTTAGATAAACCTCTTAACGAATTAGAAGACCTAGTATACTGCGGTGTGTGATTTGATCGAAATTCTGATTTTACAGATTTGAAATGAGAAACTGTCATCCCATTTAATCCAATCGGGATGCCCTGTACCTGACATGTTTCTTGGTAGGAGTAACATGAAGCTCAGAATTAGGGATGTATTCGAGACGCTCCCAAAAAAGGGAATTGATCTATGGTCGATTTCATAAGAATTTATAGTTATACCTCGTAAAAAAAGACTTTTTTTTTTGTGAAATTAAGCAGTTCCTTTTTTTAGAAAGAAATTATGTTCAAGTAGCAAATAGAAAAGATGTCATGGTTACAAGAGTCTATCTATCGCATATAGACTTTAAGGGCATCGTTGCCTAACCGTCGAGGTGAAGTCGGGACCTAAAAGATCGAATGGAACAGTACATAGACAAGTAAATTCCTTATGAATTCCAAGGTACTCTCTTTAATTAAGAATTACGGGATTCATCATTCGAGGGGAAGTAGACTACTCAAGAATTTCACATTTCTTTTATGTCATAATTGAATGAATTGAATAAAGCATTCATAAAATCTAAATAAAAATAATTAAGGAAGACGGAATCAATAAAGTTTTGCTTGGTCTTCACTGGAAACTTGAGTAAGGAGTAGATCTTTTTGGAGTTTTCTATAATTTGAAAGCGAGAACTCCTTTACTTTTTCTTTATTTGACCTACTTGAGCCGGATGAAAGGAAACTTTCACGTCCGATTTTGAGGGGGGGGAGATCCTATCCCAATTTTTATTTTGCTAGGCCCATAGATAAAAAACCCACTTTTTTACGATTACGGGGTTTATTGGAATATGAAATCCAACCCTGGAAATACAGGATCCCTATTTTTTTTACTACCCGGAGCTTTGATACATTTCGAAATCGAGAGATGTCTACCGGGGGAGGCTCTATTAGACAACAATTAGCCAATCTAGATTTACGAATTATTATAGATTCTTCATTGGTAGAATGGAAAGAATTGGAGGAAGAGGAACCCACAGGGAATGAATGGGAAGATCGAAAAGTTGGAAGAAGAAAAGATTTTTTGCTTAGACGCATGGAATTGGCTAAGCATTTTATTCGAACAAATATAGAACCAAAATGGATGGTTTTGTGTCTATTACCAGTTCTTCCTCCTGAGTTGAGACCAATCTATCATATAGATGAGGATAAACTAGTGACCTCGGATATTAATGAAATCTATAGAAGAATTATCTATCGGAATAATACTCTTACAGATCTATTAACAACAAGTATAGCTACGCCAGAAGAATTAATAATATCTCAGGAAAAATTGCTACAAGAAGCCGTGGATGCACTTCTTGATAATGGAATTTGTGGACAACCAATGAGGGATGATCATAATAGAGTTTACAAGTCGCTTTCAGATGTAATTGAAGGCAAAGAAGGAAGAGTTCGCGAGACTCTGCTTGGTAAACGGGT